ATCAATGATTGGTGAACCGGCAGATCCGTTTGCAACCCCTTTAGAAATATTACCGGAATGGTATTTCTTTCCCGTATTTCAAATACTTCGTACAGTGCCCAATAAATTATTGGGTGTTCTTTTAATGGTTTCAGTACCTGCGGGATTATTAACAGTACCCTTTTTAGAGAATGTTAATAAATTCCAAAATCCATTTCGTCGTCCAGTAGCGACAACCGTCTTTTTGATTGGTACTGCAGTCGCTCTTTGGTTGGGTATTGGTGCAACATTACCTATTGATAAATCCCTAACTTTAGGTCTTTTTTAATTTGATTCAATTGTGAAATAACACGACGTGTGTATCTAGGGAATAGTCACTTTCAAGCGAATTCTCCCTAGATACATCTATTCAATTCTGAATTTCTTTCGAATATATGAATTGTGCTAAAGATTCAAAACCTATTTTCATCTTAATGAAAAAAAAAAAAAGACGAAAAAAAATCCAATAGATTTAAAACTTCTTTTTTGGTAAATCAATTGCGAAATGTTTTTCTAGAATGACCAATATCTGTTTTATATCTTCTAGGCGCAAATGCTCAATTTTCATGAGATCTTCTTGACTGTTATTCAAAAGGTCCAATAATGTATATATATTGGACCTTTTGAGGCAATTATAGACCCTGGGAGAGAATTCTGATTGGTCAATAAAAATCGATTTCAATGCTATTTTTTTTTTGTTTTTTCTGAGTTTATCCAATTTATCGTGAAAGGTAAGAGGGGATAAAGGAACCATGTGTTGATTGTCCTCTAAAGGTAAGTTTTCTTCTTCCTTATGTAAAAAGGGAATAAATAAATCAATCAAATTCCGGCAGGCTTCATGAAGTGCTTCTTTCGGAGTTAAACTCCCATTTGTCCATATTTCGAGAAACAGTATCTCTTGTTTTTCATTCCCATTCCCATAAGAATGAATACTATGATTTGCATTTCGAACAGGCATGAATACAGCATCTATAGGATAACTTCCATCTTGAAAGTTATGTGGCATTTTGATAAGATATCCGCGATTTCTCTCGATTTGTAATCCAATACACAAATCAATTGGTTCTGTCAAGCTAGCTATATGTTGTGTATTATCAACGATTTCTACATAAGGTGGTAAGATGATATCTTGAGCAGTTACATATCCGGGACCTCTGACACAAATAGACGCGTCACAAGTTCTATATAGATTACTTCTCAATACAATTTCTTTGAAATTCATTAAAATTTCATGGACCGATTCTTGAATACCCGCTATGGTAGAATATTCATGTGGGACGTTCTCAGATTTTACACGTGTGATACATGTTCCTTCTATTTCTCCAAGTAAAGCTCTTCGCATCGCAATGCCTATTGTGTCGGCTTGACCTTTCATAAGTGGAGACAGAATAAAGCGTCCATAATAAAGACGTTTACTGTCTTCTCTTGATTCAACACACTTCCACTGTATTGTCCGAGTAGATACTGTTACTTTCTCTCGAACCATAGTAATATTATTTTATTTGATTGAATCATTTATTTCTCTTGTTTCTCTTGAAATTTCTTCAATGTTCATTTCTACACACGTCTTTTTTTCGGGGGTCTGCAACCATTATGTGGCATAGGGGTTACATCCCGTACGAAAGTTAATAGTATACCACTTCTACGAATAGCTCGTAATGCTGCGTCTCTTCCGAGACCGGGACCTTTTATCATGACTTCTGCTCGTTGCATACCTTGATCTACTACTGTACGAATAGCATTTGCTGCTGCAGTTTGAGCGGCAAAGGGTGTCCCTCTTCTCGTACCCTTGAATCCACAAGTACCCGCCGAGGACCAAGAAACCACCCGACCCCGTACATCTGTAACCGTGACAATGGTATTATTGAAACTTGCTTGAACATGAATAACCCCCTTTGGTATTCTACGTGCATTCTTACGTGAACCAATACGTCCATTTCTACGTGAACCAATTCTCGGTATAGTTTTTGCCATATTTTATCATCTCATAAATATGAGTCAGAGATATATGGATATATCCATTTCATGTCAAAACAGATTCCTTATTTGTACATCGAGTCCTTTAGTGAGTCTGATTATCCTTGTCTTTGTTTATGTCTCGGGTTGGAACAAATTACTATAATGCGTCCCCGCCTACGGATTAGGCGACATTTTTCACAAATTTTACGAACAGAAGCTCTTATTTTCATATTTTTCATTCCTTATCTTAATTCTGAATCTACTTCTTGGAAGAAAATAAGTTTCTTGAAATTTTTCATCTCGAATCATATTGAATAAAAACAAAACCACCTAATCCTTCCAATCCTTGTTGCGGAGTCGATAAATTATACGTCCTCTGGTTGAATCATAACGACTTACTTCAATTTTGACTCTATCTCCTGGCAGTATCCGTATAAAACTGCGCCGGATCTTTCCTGAAACATAACCCAGAATCAGATCTTCATTATCTAACCGAACCCGGAACATACCATTGGGAAGCGATTCAGTAATTAAACCTTCATGAATCCATTTTTGTTCTTTCATTCCAGGTAAAGCCTCCTTGAAGTATCAACTAATGGAGGAGGAACGATATTAGACAACTCGTCCCTTTTCTTTTTTTTAGAAATAGGAAGAAGTTTCGGATCCAATTTGAATATTAAAAGGATTACCATATATAACACAAAATTTCTCCGCCGATTCCTTCAAGTCGAGCCTCTCGGTCTGTCATTATACCTCGAGAAGTAGAAAGAATTACAATCCCCATCCCACCTAAAATTCTAGGAATTCGTTGAGAGTTAGAATAGATTCGTAGACCGGGTCGACTGATCCGTTTTAAATTTAAAAAATTTCTATAGGGTCTTTTCCTATTCCTTCTATGCCGCAGGTTTAAAACCAAAAAAGATTTGTTTTTTTCTCGATGTTTTCTAACATTTTCAATAAAACCTTCTCGGAAAAGTATTTTAACAATATTTTCGGTAATATTAGTAGATGCGATGCGAACCACTCTTTTTCTATCCATATCAGCATTTCGTATAGAGGTTATTATCTCAGCAATAGTGTCCCTACCCATGGTGAACGAAAATTATGGGTGCCCCAAAATTTGATATAATCAACATGTTTTTCTTTTTTTTTTTTACTTATTTGTTTTATGAATATGAATTATTAAAGGTATATGCGTGAGACATAATCTACTAATTAATCTAGTTCTTAATCTATTTCTTTCAAATACCCCACTATAAACATATCAGTGATCTCATTTTATAATACCTCGGGAGCTAATGAAACTATTTTAGTAAAATGGAATTGTCTCAATTCCCGGGGGATCGCACCAAAAATTCGAGTTCCTTGTGGATTTCCTTCTTGATCAATCACAACTGCAGCATTGTCATCATATCGTATTATCATACCGCTGTCACGTTTAAGTTCTTTACAGGTACGAACAATTACAGCTCTGACTACTTCTGATTTTTCTAGGGGCATATTTGGTACTGCTTCTTTGATCACAGCAACAATAACGTCACCAATATGAGCATATCGACGATTGCTAGCTCCTATGATTCGAATACACATCAATTCTCGAGCCCCGCTGTTATCTGCTACATTTAAATGGGTCTGAGGTTGAATCATATCAATTTTTTAGTCTATTCTTCCAATGCAAAGGATGAAGAAAAAAAAGGAATATTTTTTGTCCAAAAAAAGAAACTTTCATCCCCAAGATTCATTTCTGTTGGTTCTACATTTTTATCCCGAAAAAATGAATTGAGTTCGTATAGGCATTTTGGATGCTGCTATTGAAATAGCCCTTCTAGCTATATTTTCGGTTACTCCACCCATTTCGTATAGTATTCGACCTGGTTTAACAACAGCTACCCAATATTCAGGGGATCCCTTTCCCGAACCCATACGTGTTTCAGCAGGTCTTACTGTAACCGGTTTGTCTGGAAATATACGGACCCAGATTTTTCCACCACGGCGTGCATTTCGTGTCATTGCTCGTCGACCTGCTTCGATTTGTCTAGATGTGATCCAAGCAGGTTCAAGTACCTGAAGAGCATATTTACCGAAACAAATATGATTACCTCGATAAGATATTCCCTTCATTCTTCCTCTATGTTGTTTACGGAATCTAGTTCTTTTGGGGTTATAGTTGATGGTTGTTTCACAATTCCATCTCTACTACAGAACCGGACGTGAGAGTTTCTTCTCATCCAGCTCCTCACGAATAAAAGGATTAAAAACATTTAATTGAAATGATTAACATTTTTGGAAAAAATAGTTTTTTTTTAGAACGTTCTAAAAAATCTTTATTTTGTTTTGTCCTTTATCCAAGTTTAGCAACTAAAAAAAAAAGTTTTCGCGGGCGAATATTTACTCTTTCAATCTCTATTTCATTTGTAGGGCTCGTTCGTGACTTCTACCAATAGATGAATTAATCTCCGGTTCATTTCGCCATCCCGACTAGTGAATCATTAAGATTCATTTTTTCAATAAAATCTTTTGCATTCACAGGTTCCATCGTTCCCATCCCTTCGTACTTAATGGTTAGGTCCGAATTCTACAATGGAGCTCATAATCCAATTTATTCCTGAGTCAATCTTCTTAGTCTTTATTGGCTCCAAGCTCTTTATTTTTTTCTTGATTCATTTAATATTTAATTATGGATGAATCAATTAGTATTGATGCTTTATTACACTGTCTTTTATGAGATGACTCGTAGACCTTACATATTGGAATTCTATATCATTGATATTCTTTTTCTCTCTTTCTCTCATCCTTCCATTTATCCACACCTTTACTTCTTTCATTTTGTTTTACAACTTCTAATTAAAGTTTATGCAAAAAAAAAATTTCAGTTGCTACAAAGATATGACTGATTTATCATATCTTGACTGGTTCTTTAGATCCAGATAATACGAAGTGATGAGTTGGTTATTAGTTCATACTATGGGGCTGGTCCTTTTTTAATCCTAACCCTAAAAAACCAACGAGTCACACACTAAGCA